TAGTACAGATTGATTATGTATCAATTAAGATTTAGTTAGGTATCCATTTGGTAATTTTTTGAATTATATTATATATATCATTAGAGAAACACAATTTGCAATTAAAATGCAAGAATCGTTCATCAATTTACAGTCAATAGTTAACGGTTCCCATTTCTCCTGAATATTTTCTTTTGTGACTGAAAATACATATTTGGTTTTTCAATAGAAAAAAAAAAAAAAGGAAGGCCTTTATTTTATATTTTATTTTTGAGTTTAGGAAAAAAAATAAAGGAAAACAGGATTGCAGATACACATAAAAAAAAAAAGAGGACTATTCTCATATATTTTGTATCGTTTTGGCGGCATGGCCGAGCGGTAAGGCGGGGGACTGCAAATCCTTTTTCCCCAGTTCAAATCCGGGTGTCGCCTCATCCAAAAAAGAATTGAAATTCTCTCTTTAGTTTTACTAATATAACTTGCATTTTTTTCCAGCAGAAGCAAGTGGAAGAAAAGGACTCTTTTTATTTCCTTGATTCGCAGTATCCGCGTTAGGGATTTGGTTTTCTAAAATAAAATGCTATAAATCATTGCGTCTAGGCTTCAAGGAAAGATTCTAATAATGAAAAGGAATCATTAACTCTTGATATGATAGTCTTTTGACTACTAATGTAGTGACTGCTGACTGGTTCTAAAATGAGATTGGATATATGTATAGGGGATCTATTTTAGTTTCGGAAAGCGGAAGATACTTTATATACTTATGAAAATAAAATCTCTGATTGTTCCCAGATTCAATTATTATTCTATTCAATAGAATTATCTATTTTGTTCTATAACTTTTTAGAAAGTTATATTAAGTAAAAAAGCGAATTCCTTCTTTTTGGTAACCCGCAGTCACGAATGGAATAGGCCGTCTCCCGAGCGACTCTATGAAACAATTAGGAGACGGTAAAGATTAGATCAAATGAGAAAGGAATAGGTATGTGTGATCTAGCTTGATTCTCAACTTTTCTACTTATCTACTTAAAAAAAAATTAAATGGAGGGCAACAAAAGAAAGACCAAGCTTTTCCATTAGACTCAAAATCATATAAGAACTTGTTTGTTAGTTGATTGTTTCATCAATGGTGAATGGTGTTGTGCCTGAATTTTTTTTTGACTCTGCACTAATAATTTCACTATTATTAGTGAACAATAATGGAATAATTATTTTATATTCATAGAGATAGGGGACATAATTTACATGGATATAGTAAGTCTCGCTTGGGCTGCTTTAATGGTAGTCTTTACATTTTCCCTTTCACTCGTAGTATGGGGAAGAAGTGGACTCTAGAAGTACTACTAATTGAGGAATCAACCTCAAACTGTATCAATTGTTTTATAGATTGTTCTGCCGAGCCTTTTTTTTTTTCTTTTATTTGTTTTTTCCCTTTTTTACTGTTCAAAGAAAAAAGTTTTGCTTAGTAATTTGAAAATGTATATATACTTTCGACCCAAAAGAACATAGACATCGTGGTTGTCCAATAAGATGCTCCGCGTAATAAGATATTTCCTCGGGCTAGTCACTCACATATTGCATGCTTACCACTCGTTTTATTAATTATTTTAGTTATGCTTTTTTTTGCTTTATGGAACTCATTTCATATCATGCTTAAAACGTTAAAGATGGGGTTTGCTAATGATTTTTGAAATCCGAAGAGAAGACCTTTCCACGGAACCAAACCCCTCTATCATTTTCAAATTGTTCAATCAATTACTTCTTTAGAGTGGTAAAAAAATATTATTTTATTACTATATGCCCATAACATTTTTTTCCATCATTGATTTGATTCTTCGGATGGATATCAGGATTCATATTGAAAAGAATCATAAATCTATGAATGAGAATCATAAGAGTAAGAGTTGCCTTTCGCGATTGATTAGAATCAAGATAAACATAAATGAAATCAATAAATGAAGCAAAGAAATAGAATTGGGATACTATGTACATTAACATTAGATATAGGGAATTAATCTATATGAATATGAAGATATATATTGTAGGTTGATCTATATTCAACCTGTATATTTATCTTTATACAGTAGAACTTTACACACTCCAATAACTATAATAGCTAGTATGGTAGAAGGATTCATAGATATCTTTCTACCATACTATCGGATCTCATAGAATACTGCTCTCGTAGAATACTTATAATTCTAGTACACTCATTTCATTTAAGACGCTAAATTGGAATCCTTTTGATTTTCGTTTTATTCTCTTCAGTCATTGATAAGAACTAAAAAGTAAAGTTTAATTCAAATTAATCACTTTGACTGATTGTTTTTACGTATATTATAAGTAAAAAAGCAGTAGGAACTAGAATGAACAGTGTAGTAGCAATAAATGCGAGAATATTTACTTCCATAATTTCATCGTTTCATTTTTTTTTTATTCGCAATAACTTAGGATTTAATCCCATAGAAATGAGAAATCTTTGGCTTGTAAATTCAATAGTATGAATTACATCGCGATGATATCGAATCCTATTAGAATATCATGAATAACAATATCTGAACTATCAAATCAATTCATCGTCGAGAATTGAATAGTATAACATAGGAAGATCTTTTATCCATACCAAATTCTAAATTTTATTACTGATCCAATCAAAAATTTGTTTCTTTTAGTATTTTATTTATCATTAAAAAAAACTTTTTTCAACTTAAACTAAAAAAATAATAAAAAATTCCTTCGCTAAAAGAGATGGAATCCTTGTTTGATTTTAGTAATATCCTCTTTACTTGAATTAGGAATGGGACATATATATCAAAAGTCCAGTGTGAAATTTGAATGAGATAGATTCTTTAAAATTAAAATTCGTAATTTTAATTAATAATTTAGATTACACAAAATCGGAAAGATATTTTAATATGAAAAATTCTATCAAACAAATGGAATTTTTGTATGTGCTACCCGAAACATATAGTACTCCCACAATCGGAAGTAATTCAAAAAGCCAGGCCCATTCTGGTATCTATTGTTTGAATCCTGAATATGATTCTACCAATAATTGTACTAATCTACATATGCCTTTATCCCATGAAAAAGTACTTCTTAAAGAATTGCAAATTTCCAGATTTGTTTGGTTTCATAATAAATGTGAAAAAATAAAATATAAAAACTATAAAACAAGAAAGATCCGAAAATTCTGTTATGTTATTTGTTCTCTCTTTTCCAATAAAGTAAGAGATGAATTGATATATCTATTTTGATTGGATTTGGATCCGTGTCGGGACTGACGGGGCTCGAACCCGCAGCTTCCGCCTTGACAGGGCGGTGCTCTGACCAATTGAACTACAATCCCAGGGAAAAAAATGTACAACATATATGTTTATGATTTCATTGCCTTCAAACCTCTTCTATGTGGATCTATGTAGATTTTAGATTCTATGTAGATGAAAATCTACATATTGTAACAGAGGCGCGAGTAATGTATTGATATACACACAGACATGCACTTTACTTTAATGAGAGGAGCATAGATTATTAGTCATTTTTATTTATTGCAAAATTGATTGCTAATCAAATCAATCTTTCAAAGAATAACGAAAAAAAAAAAAAAAAGAGTTTTTTTTTTCGTTATTCTTTTCTTAAACTTGATACTTACAGATCCTAATCCGAATCGAGATCATTATTAAGATAATAATTTTTTGAAAAAAAAAACAGAAATCGGACTTTTTTTTATTCTTCCGTATCCAAAATTTATGAAGAAGAAAAAAAGGGTTATAACCTTTCATGGTGGATCGGCGAATTAGTGGGTCGAGCTGGATTTGAACCAGCGTAGACATATTGCCAACGAATTTACAGTCCGTCCCCATTAACCGCTCGGGCATCGACCCAAGAAGAATCCATTCTAGGCTTCTTTTTTTGATAATTCCTGATCAACTTTCTTTCGTAGTACCCTACCCCCAGGGGAAGTCGAATCCCCGCTGCCTCCTTGAAAGAGAGATGTCCTGAACCACTAGACGATGGGGGCATACTTGCCCAACTGCCATCATACTATGATCATAGTATGAATAGTTTTTTGAAATTGTCAATATAAATAAAATGGAATAATGTGAATCAATTCAAAGGATTTTTATGTCTTTCATGATTCCATAGAATTTTATAATTTGTCATTTTTATTTATTTTATGAATGGTTCATTCTAATTACCATTTTTGAATTCTATAAAAAATTGGATTTTTATCAAAATTATTTGATCTTTTATTTCAAATTTCAATTGTTATTTATTAGTTATATTAGTTAATTTATATATAGTATATAGAATTTGATATAGATTATATATAATCTATATTACTCAATTTTTATTATTTATTATAAAATAAATATTATTATTATAATTAGAAAATTAATATTCTAATTAATGAATCTATAGATTCATTAATTATAGTTATTTTATATCTTTATAGTTAAAATAATTAGAGTGATATATAAATATTATAATATTTTTTAATAGAGTGATATTAATTATATATCAATTATATATATTACTATGAATTAATATAAAATTGGATAATAAAAAATGAAAATAGTAATTAGAAGTAAATTCTTAAAAAAAAAAACATTCAAAATTCTAAATATTCTAAAACTAATAAGTGATTGCTCTGCTATATGTCATAAAAGTTGATTAAACTCCATTTCTCATACTTTCAATCAGTCATTGAATCATTATTATAAGGTTATAGGTAGTTCTATCTCATACTAAGACAAGAAACTCAGGAAATTCAAAAAAGATCAATTTTGAAATATGAGAAGAGGGATAGGTATCTATAAATGCTTGCAAAATTGTTTTTATCGACAAGTTGCTTTATCAATGAAATATCTTTGATCTATGTTGAATTGGTTGGTGGGTACATGTATCAATCAAATGAATTTCATTATGCTATGGCTCAATATTCAATTAGGATTGGTCTTTTGAAACAATTCATTGCATTGATCAAATACAATATCAATAAACCATTTTACCTAGACTCA